ATGTTCATTTGATCTTGATCTTTGTGAATCGAAAAAAGAATTAGACTAGATCCACATGAACCGCCTGATAATATCCATAAATGACTTGTTTTTGGTAAGAGATGGACATTACTATATGTAAATTCGGGTGCATGAGACACATCAGTACTCCAGTGCATTTCGCCCTCTGAGTCAGAATAAATATATTTTCTAACCCTCTCTTTAAAATGAAAAGTGTGTGTTCCCTCGCGAATCTCAGCAATCACTTGTTCTGATTCCACATATTGATCATTTTGAACTAAAAGAAAACTTTTTGGTGGAATAGTCACGCTATGTATAATATCTTCGCTCTCAATAATTACAGACAAGTCTATATAACATAGAAAGGCAGGATGCCCGTGACGTGTACGTGTAGGATGAACCAAATCCTCATTGAATTTTATTTTTCCATTATAAGGGGCTCGTACATGTTCGGCAGTACCTCCTGTAAATACTCCGCCGGTATGAAAAGTTCTTAATGTTAGTTGAGTCCCCGGTTCGCCAATAGATTGACCCGCGATAATACCTACAGCTTCCCCCAATTCAACTAGGTCACCATGAGTGGGACTCCGACCATAACATAATCGACAGATCCAAGATGTACTCCGACAAGTAAAGGGAGTTCGAATAGATATTGATTGTGTTCCAAAGGTTATTAATCGATTGACAAGTCCAATCCCAAGATCTTGATTTCGAAAGGCGACACATCGGGAACCTATATATATATCGTCTGCTAAGACACGACCAATTAATGTTTGGATAAAAATTCTTTCTGACATCATCCGATTTTTATTTCGAGGACTCACAGAAATCCCTCGGATAGTGCCACAATCTGTTCTACGTACAACAATATGTTGAACTACTTCAACAAGTCGACGCGTAAGATATCCAGCATCTGATGTGCGTACAGCAGTATCTACAACTCCTTTACGGGCTCCATAGCAAGAAATAATATATTCTGTTAAAGACAGTCCTTCGCGTAAATTGCTTTGAATAGGTAAATCAATCATTTGTCCTTGGGGATCCGACATTAATCCTCTCATACCTACTAATTGATGTACTTGAGATGCATTTCCCCTAGCTCCCGAAAAAGACATCATATGGACTGGATTGAAGGGGTCCGTCATCCTAAAATTAGGATTCATTTCTTGTCGCAAATATTCACTTGTAGCATACCATATCTCAATAGATTGGCGTAACTTTTCTACCGCATGTACATTCCCGTAATGATGGTGTTTTTCCAAAATCAAACTTTGTTGTTCAGCATCTTGGACAAGCCAGCCCTTAGAAGGTATCGTTAAAAGATCATCGATTCCTAATGAAATAGATGTAGCAGTGGCTTGCTGGAAACCCAGAGTCTTTACTTGATCTAGGATGTGTGATGTATATGCCATCCCGAAGTGATCTATTAATCGGCTAATAAGTCGTTTAATAGCAGTTCCATCTATCACTTTATTGTGAAATACCAGATTGGCCCGTTCCGCCATAAGTACCTCCATATTCTGCTGAATGGGATTCGACAATGAGTTTGAGTCAATGATTGCAAAACTTCCTTTTCTCGATCTTGATTTGCGTAGAATTTTAGGTCAGGAACTATGGTCCGAGTTGAATTGGAGAGGTCCGAATTCACACGGGTGTTCTAGAATTACTTTTTTTAATACCATATTATTAGGTATCATATGAACAGGCTTGAGAAAAACCTTGTATAGCTTCCTCGATTTCTCGATAAAAAGAAATATGACCAACTGTGGTTCGAATATATATACAAAAAGTTTCTTTTTTTACACTTCTTACTATTAGATAGTGTGCATAAATCTCATGATAGTTACCAAAAGATTCATAGTGAACTTCGATAGGAACTTCTCTTGAAGCAATAACGCGTTGATCTAATTGCCACCGAAGCCACAAAGGACTATCTAAATTGATTCTTTTCTGCCGATAAGCTCCAATTGCATCATAGGAATTGCAAAAAAGGGGTTCTTTCGTATACTTATAGTTTGTTTCGTAAATTCTTTCATTTTGATAGTTTTTTCGATTACATGGATTATATCTGTTTGCGCAAATACCTCGACGAGTGCCGCTCGTTAATACATAGAGTCCAATAAGCATATCTTGAGTCGGTACAGAAATGGGATCTCCAATAGCTGGAGATAAGAGATTCATATGAGAAAACATAAGTAAACGAGCCTCTGCTTGAGCCTCTAAAGATAAAGGCACATGAACAGCCATTTGATCCCCATCAAAGTCTGCATTGAACCCCTTACAAACTAATGGATGTAAACAAATAGTGCGTCCTTCCACTAAAATTGGTTGGAATGACTGTATGCCTAATCTATGTAGAGTAGGTGCTCTATTCAGCAATACGGGATGCCCCTGCATAACTTCTTGAAGAATTTCCCAGACAATCGGCTTTTTTTCACGAATTTGACTCTTAGCAACTCCTATGTTCGAAGCCAGGTGTTGTCTAATTAGACCACGAATT